GGCTTCAGGGGGTATTCATGTTTGGCATATGCCTGCCCTAACCGAAATATTTGGGGATGATTCCGTACTACAGTTCGGTGGAGGAACTTTAGGACACCCTTGGGGAAATGCACCCGGTGCAGTAGCTAATCGGGTGGCTTTAGAAGCATGTGTACAAGCTCGTAATGAGGGACGCGATCTTGCTCGTGAAGGTAATGATATTATTCGTGAAGCTACCAAATGGAGCCCTGAGCTAGCCGCTGCTTGTGAAGTATGGAAAGCGATCACATTCGAGTTCGAACCAGTGGATAAGCTAGATATATAGACAAAATAAGCGCGTATAATTCAGCAATTCCTGTTTGTTCTCCTAATTGATTGCAATGAAACTTGGCCCAATCTTTTCCTCAAAAAAAGAAAGATTGGGCCGAATCGGATAAAGAATAAACATCTTATACTAATACTATACTATGAACTATGAGGGTCTTTGTGTATTTACATATATCTTTTTTTATATGTACAGACCTTACAATATACAATACAATATACAAGTATATACAAAATCTAAACATAAGAAGATAAGATCGAAGGAAGACTAAACAACTTATCTATTCTATTATTCCTTGTTGGAGCCATAGGCTGAATTATGGATCCTTGGGATTGGATTGGTGGATCATTTTATATTCCTTAGTTTCAGGCCATAGATCAAGCCAAGGGAAGGATTCCTTATACCCCTATCCTGTATATTGTCTTTTTCGTTCCCTATTGTCTTTTTCGTTCCCTGTTGTAATATAAACTCATTTTCTTATTTGACTATATGACACGATATTCTACGAGACGATAATTCATTTTTAATTTATGGGAAGAAACAACTATGTATCTTTTTGATGAGAATTGAAAGTTTTACATGAGAAAAACCTGTCTTTATATATCATATATCTTTTTTTGAGGAAAAGATTCTATCATAATCTCTATCATAATATTGAAATGATTCACCGGATTCCTCAAAAAGAGAATCTTTTCTTTTCAAGACTCGCTCGTTTTTCATTAACAATCTTAATGATTGGATCATATACTTCATTTGAATTCTGATGAGAAATAAAAAGAAAAAAAAAATAGTAAAATGATTTTTTCTTCATCGTTTTTTCTTCATCGAATGACTATTCATCTATTAGTATTAGGTTTTTATCAAATAGGGGGCAGAAAGAATCTATGGAAAAATGTTGGTTAAATTCTATGTTGTCTAACAAGAAGTTAGAACATAGATGTGGACTAAGTAAATCAATGGATGATAGTCTTGATGCTCTTGGACATACCAGTGGAAGTGAAGAAACTATTCTAAATGATACGGAGAAAAAGATTTCTAGTTGGGACAGTTATAGTTTTAGTAATATTAATTATCTAAATTATTTATTTGATAACAGGGATATTTGGAGTTTGATCTCTGATCATACTTTTTTAGTTAGAAATAGTAATGGTGATACTTATTCTGTATATTTTGATATTGAAAATCAGATTTTTGATATTGACAATGCTAGTTTGAGTGAACTAGAGATTCTTTTTTCTAGTTATTTGAATAGTGGGTCTAATAGTAATAATTACTACTATTATTATTCCATGTATGATACTCAATCTAATTGGAATAATCACATTAATAGTTGCATTGATAGTTATCTTCGTTTTGAAATCAATAGTGACATTTACAGTGGTATCGACAGTTACATTTTTAGTTTTATTTGTACGGAAAATATAAGTAGTATTGAAAGTGGAAATTCTAGTATCAAAACTAGTAGCAGTTCTTTCAATAGAATAGAAAGATCTAATGATTTCGATATAAATACAAAATACAAACAGTTATGGGTTCAATGTGAGAATTGTTATGGATTAAATTATAAAAAATTTTTTAGTTCAAAAATGAATATTTGTGAACACTGCGGATATCATTTGAAAATGAGTAGTTCAGATAGAATCGAACTCTTTATAGATCCTGGCACTTGGGAGCCTATGGATGAAGATATGGTTTCTATGGACCCCATTGAATTTCATTCAGAGGAGGAACCTTATATAGATCGCATCTCTTTTTCTCAAATAAAAACGGGTTTAACTGAAGCTGTTCAAACGGGCGTAGGTCAACTAAATAGTATTCCCATAGCAATGGGAGTTATGGATTTTCAGTTTATAGGAGGTAGTATGGGATCCGTAGTAGGTGAGAAAATCACCCGTTTGATCGAGTATGCTACTAATCGATCTCTACCTGTCATTATTGTGTGTGCTTCTGGAGGAGCACGCATGCAAGAAGGGAGTTTGAGCTTGATGCAAATGGCTAAAATATCTTCTGCTTTATATGATTATCAATTAAATAAAAAGTTATTCTATATATCAATCCTTACATCTCCTACAACTGGCGGAGTTACAGCAAGTTTTGGTATGTTGGGAGATATCATTATTGCTGAACCTAATGCCTACATTGCGTTTGCGGGTAAAAGAGTAATTGAACAAACATTGAAAAAGACAGTACCCGATGGTTTACAGGTGGCTGAGTATTTATTCGATAAGGGCTTATTCGACCCAATCGTACCACGTAATCCTTTAAAAGGTGTTCTGAATGAGTTATTTCAGCTACATGGTTTCCTTCCCTTGAATCAAGATGAAAAAAAAGATTGAAATTCTTCATTTTCAAATGGAAGTATAGCACTAGCTTCAGTTATTTTTATTTGTAGCGCATACGCATTTAGTTCATTATAATGAAAAAAATAAAACTAAGAAGATGGTATTTTCTTTGGAGACATCCGTTATAAATGTAGTAAAAGTTAGAAGTTTTGGATAATGACTTTTTGACCCGGATCCCTTTTTTATTCTACCTCTCTTCCTGATTAGGAATAAGCATCCCTCTATTGACAAGATAAAAAAGAATTTCTTTCTCCTTCCGAGAAATCCGGGAAATAAAAATAAATTTCTCCGTCCTTTTGACATATTCATATATAGAACAACAAAAAATAGATAAAAAAAGATATCGAAAAAATGAAAAGAAAATATTAAAAATATTAAATAAAAAGAAATAAGAAATCTCAAATCAAAGAAATAAAATAGAAATATTCAAATAACAAATAATAAGAATATAGAAGTTCTTTCTATTTAGCGAAAATCCCCGTTTTTCACTAGGAATCCCTGTTTGTTGGATAAGATTGGTTAAAGTCGGGAACTCATAAGAAACTCTTTTCTATCTTTCCTTTCAAAGAAAAAAAGGTGTTTTGATGAAAGGAAAGATAGAAAGACGATGAAGATAAAGATGGGAGAAGAAGAATTCAATTTCTTAAAGCGGATTCTCATAAATATTCGTGTAGAAAGAGGAATAGGTACACTTCATTGAGTTCTACATTCGTTATTGGTTATGAAATATTTCATATTAATATTATCTTAATATTCTATCTAATAGATAGACTTATCATAAGATATCTTTATAATTATAATAGGTACAAATATGAAATTGAGGTACCCATTCTATGATAGATTTTAGCCTTCCCTCTATTTTTGTTCCTGTAGTGGCCCTAGTCTTTCCGGCAATCGCAATGGCTTCTTTATCTCTTTATGTCCAAAGAAATAAGATTGTCTAAATATGATGGGACCAAATCTCATCAATTTATTTCAAAACTGGATCATCATACAGATACTTTTTTAATGTAATATGGTAGGATATATGATATGTGGCTTTTCCGAAAACAAATGGAAGAGTTGTTTTGTTATGTATGCCGATGCATAATATACGCATTAATGCATGTATATGCGGTTATAGCTTAATCAATTAAATGATTAAATTCAAAATGATCAGCAAATCTTTTTTGAAAAATATTTGAAATAGAAACTAAATTTATCTAACCAATTATTCCTAAGAGTTCCTGTTGGAATGCTGCTAGTTGATGAAAGTTACTTCGGGATCAAGCAATAAAAGTCGAGTCAAATCCTTTTGGATTATTCTCTCAATTCCAATCGAATGCAACTGGATCTAGTATAGTATGAACTGGCGATCAGAACATATATGGATAGAACTTATAACAGGGTCTCGAAAAACAAGTAATTTTTGCTGGGCCTTTATCCTTTTTTTAGGGTCACTAGGATTCTTAGTGGTTGGAACTTCCAGTTATCTTGGTAAAAATCTGATATCCGTATTTCCTTATCAGCAAATTCTTTTTTTCCCACAAGGGATCGTGATGTCTTTTTATGGGATCGCAGGTCTATTCATTAGTTCTTATTTGTGGTGCACAATTTCATGGAATGTAGGTAGTGGTTATGACCAATTCAATAGAAAAAAAGGGATAATGTCCCTTTTTCGTTGGGGATTTCCTGGAAGAAATCGTCGCGTCTTCCTTCGTTTCTTTCTGAAAGATATCCAATCAATCAGAATGGAGGTGAGAGAGGGTCTTTTTCCTCGTCGTGTTCTTTATATGGAAGTCAGGGGCCAAGGAGCTATTCCCTTGACCCGTACTGATGAGAATTTGACTCCACGAGAAATTGAACAAAAAGCTGCCGAATTGGCCTATTTCTTGCGCGTACCCATTGAAGTATTTTGAAATGAACTAAAGAATAAATCTCAGCATGAGAGAAGGAACTTAATACATCTCAAAAGCAGGAGGACGTATATGGAACAATATTAATAAAATCTAATATAACTAATCAAAAATATAACTAATCAAAAATATCACTAATCAAATAGAATATATTAAAAAAAATATATTAAGGAGAATAGAAACTATTTTGTATACGCATACACATGGTGTACAGTTTCACTCTTTATACTAGTAAAAGGTCTAATAATTATAGATTCATCAAATATCCTAACATGTCTTTTGTTTTCGTAAAACATAATTCCTCTTTTTAGGCCTTTGAATTGATACCCTATCCCCGCGCTGCGGTTAGACAGTGAAATCTTTCGAATTCAAAATTCAAAATAGAAATAAAAGAATTAAAGGATCCGGTAGGGTTCGTCTTGAAATCCAAATTCTATTCGTTAGTTCAAATGGGTTTTCGATTTTGAGTCTTTATCGAAAGGAATAAATGAAGGGAAAATTGGTTACAATTTGCCTAATTATGATCTCTGGAATATGGAAATAATATTTACTTTTTTTTTCATTTTAAAAGGGCCCTTATTCTATGTTCTATTCTAGATTATTCTAGATCCAAAGACTCAATTCTTACACAAAAACAAAAATAGGAAAAGATCCATAGGTTCGATACCTTATTCTTGTTTTCTTGTTAGAGTTATAGGCTCTTGTTATATAATTCGTGCTTCATAGAAATCTCAGATAGATCAGATAGAATCGACGAATGAAACAGGTTCATTAACAATTCACATCATGGATACAGAATGAAAAAAAAGAAAGCATTGGCTTCCCTCCCATATCTTGTGTCTATACTCTTTTTGCCCTGGTGGATTTCTCTCTCATTTAATAAATGTCTAGAAACTTGGGTTATTAATTGGTGGAATACCAGGCAATCCGAAATCCTTTTGAATGATATTCAAGAGAAAAATGTTCTAGAAAAATTTATGGAATTAGAAGAACTATTCCTGTTGGACGAGATGATAAAGGAGTACTCGGAGACATATATGCAAAGGATTCGTATAGGAATGCACAAGGAAACAATACAATTGGTCCAAAAACACAATGAATCTCATTTCCATATCATTTTGCATTTCTCTACAAATCTAATCTGTTTTGCTATTCTAAGTGGTTATTTTTTTCTGGGTAATGAAGAACTTTTCATTCTAAATTCTTGGATTCAGGAATTTCTCTATAACTTAAGTGATACAATCAAAGCTTTTTCGATTCTTTTAGTTACTGATTTATGGATCGGATTTCACTCGACCCATGGTTGGGAACTAATGATTGGTTCGATCTACAGCGATTTTGGATTGGCTCAGAATGATCAGATTATATCTGGTCTTGTTTCCACTTTTCCAGTGATTCTAGATACAATTGTGAAATATTGGATCTTCCATTTTTTAAATCGTGTATCTCCTTCGCTTGTAGTAATTTATCATTCAATGAATGAATAATTTATTAGATCTTTTTCTTTATACTTCTACCTTATTTACTTCAAGGTATTCTTACTATAGTACAATTATTTCAGTACAATCAATACAATGGCAAACTTGTGGATAGGGAATTCTACTAGATACCTATCAAATTTATTGTAGAAATTCCGTGGATCAATGATTGGACCATGCAAAATAGAAATACTTTTTCTTGGGTAAAAGAACAGATGACTCGATCTATTTATGTATCGATCATGATATATGTAATAACTCGAGCATCTATTTCAAATGCATATCCCATTTTTGCACAGCAGGGTTATGAAAATCCACGAGAAGCAACTGGGCGAATTGTATGTGCCAATTGCCATTTAGCTAATAAGCCCGTGGATATTGAAGTTCCGCAAGCTGTACTTCCTGATACTGTATTTGAAGCAGTTGTTCGAATTCCTTATGATATGCAATTGAAACAAGTTCTTGCTAATGGTAAAAAAGGAGCTTTGAATGTAGGAGCTGTTCTTATTTTACCCGAGGGATTCGAATTAGCCCCCCTTGATCGTATTTCTCCCGAAATGAAAGAAAAGATGGGCAATCTTTCTTTTCAGTGTTATCGTCCTAATAAAAGAAATATTCTTGTGATAGGTCCTGTTCCCGGTCAGAAATATAGTGAAATCGTCTTTCCTATTCTTTCCCCCGACCCTGCGACGAAAAAAGACGTTCACTTCTTAAAATATCCCATATATGTAGGTGGGAACAGAGGAAGGGGTCAGATTTATCCTGATGGTAGCAAGAGTAACAATACAGTTTATAATGCTACATCTGCTGGTATAGTAAGCAGAATAGCACGTAAAGAAAAGGGGGGATATGAAATATCCATAGTTGATGCATTAGAAGGACGTCAAGTGGTTGATATTATACCTCCAGGACCAGAACTTCTTGTTTCAGAAGGTGAATCCATCAAGCTTGATCAACCATTAACAAGTAATCCAAATATAGGAGGGTTTGGTCAGGGAGACGCGGAAATAGTGCTTCAAGATCCATTACGAGTTCAAGGCCTTCTGTTCTTCTTGGCATCTGTGATTTTGGCACAAATCTTTTTGGTTCTGAAAAAGAAACAGTTTGAAAAGGTTCAATTGTACGAAATGAATTTCTAGATCTATAGATTTCTTAAAAGAAAGTTGGTAAAAGTGCCAAATTCTTGTTGATCGATAGAATGATATATGATTCAAAAAATTCTATAAGTCTTTTCTTTATTTTTTTTTTTTTTACTCTTTTTTATTTTGCGGGATGTCTGAAACTCATTACTTGTATACCATTCCTAATGATAGAAAATAAGTATACAAATAGAAAGAAATATAATACAAGGCAAGGAGGACGGGAAAAATGAAATTAGTATTCTTAGTCTTCCTAATCGTCTATTCGATTCGATACAAGACGACACAAGAAAAGGATTTTCTTGTGTCGTCTTGTATCGAATCAAATCATGTCTCCTGTTT